TGTTGACATAAGATCTAAATTGTAAAAATAAATCAAAAGTTGTGGATAACTCCTTTTTATCTATATTCTTGATTACTAATTCAGTTAAGAGGCCTCTATCAACAAGAACAATAGTGAATTCTTATTTTCGTTAAATTCTAGGAAAATAAAAAATTTTTGTTCTACGTCTTACGTATGTATATATAATCCAAATATAGAATTCTAGAATATAGAAACTATAGATATGATATATGCTTTTGTACCTTCTATACTCACTTAGATATATACTTAGATTTATACTAATCTTTATCTTTATAATATTAATATAAATAATAATAACAGGTACAAATAGTAAATTGAGGTATCCTTTATATGACAACTTTCGACTTTCCCTCTGTTTTGGTGCCTTTAGTAGGCTTAGTATTTCCGGCAATGGCAATGGCTTCTTTATTTCTTCATGTTCAAAAAAATAAGACTGTTTAGATCTGATGGGCCCAACTCTGATCCATTTTTTTTTTCAAAACTAAGACTTGTATCATAACGCAGATACCTATACCTATTTAGTGTAAGAAAAGAAGGTATAACATGCGGCGCTTCCGTCGAAAAGGGGCTCTTTGGCCTGTAGAAAGATGATATGGGGGTAAAGGAATTCTATCTATTTGAAAAAATCTCAGGATCGCCGGATGGCTGAACTGTAAAATCGGTACATCTATATGTATATTGATGGGATCATACGAAGGGTATGTTTTTTTTTATTTTAGATCTAACCAATTTGATAAATTACTCTTAAAGGTTCACATCAAACTAGTACTAGTTGATGAGAGTTACTTCGGAAACAAAAAGAGTAAAGTCTAGGGTATTCTCTCAATTCCAATAAAACGAAACCAGATCAAGTATGAGTTGTCGATCAGAACATATATGGATACAACCTATAACGGGGTCGCGAAAAACAAGTAATTTCTGCTGGGCCATTATCCTTTTTTTAGGTTCATTAGGATTCTTATTGGTTGGAACTTCCAGTTATCTTGGGAGAAACTTGATATCTTTATTTCCGTCTCAGCAAATCCTTTTTTTTCCACAAGGGATTGTGATGTCTTTCTATGGGATCGCGGGTCTCTTTATTAGCTCCTATTTGTGGTGCACAATTTCGTGGAATGTAGGGGGTGGTTATGATCGATTCGATAGAAAAGAAGGAATGGTGTGTATTTTTCGTTGGGGATTCCCTGGAAAAAATCGTCGCATCTTCCTCCGATTCCTTATAAAGGATATTCAGTCCGTCAGAATAGAAGTTAAAGAGGGTATTTCTGCTCGCCGTGTCCTTTATATGGATATCAGAGGCCAGGGGGCCATTCCCTTGACTCGTACTGATGAGAATGTTACTCCACGGGAAATCGAACAAAAAGCTGCCGAATTGGCCTATTTCTTGCGTGTACCGATTGAAGTATTTTGAGAAATGAGCTGAAAGAGTGAATGCTTTCTCAGCAGGAAGGAAAAACTAAAGAATCCCCCTTTTCTATACCATAACTTAACTGAGGTTTCTTCATAACGCTCATTCTAGTCAAAGAAGACGTATACGTAACGTAACAACCACAAAACAAAACCATTTTTGTGGTCTTTTATGTGTATGGAAATCTACACAACTTAATTCAATAACAAAAAAAATTAAGTAACAAATCGAAAAAATGGATTCATCCTTTCTATTTTCTATCAAAGCAGTTCGAAATACATAAATTTTTTTATTCCGGACTCTGAGTAGTCAGTGAAAATTTTTAAAAATAGAAGATATTTTGATATAATGATATAAAAGAATATTCATTACCTAAATAAAGCGGTTTTTTCAGGCAGTCATTGATTCGTCGAAAAGGGGGATACTTGCTTCGAATTTGACCAATTACTATATCTGGAAACAATATAATATTTTTTTGTTAACTCTTTGAATTCGAAGTGGATTCTTCATCTATTTCTGTATTCTTTCTACATTCAAAGACTAACTCCGAAATCACAAATAAAAAACAAAACAGTGAATAGATTCATAAGTTCGATACTTTGTAATAGAACTCATGCATGAGAGAAATATTGGATGGCGTAGAGTCAACTAATGAGGTCGGTTCATTAAAAATTCATAGACGAAATGAAAAAATGTCAAAAAAGAAAGCATTCAACCCTCTTTTATATCTTGCATCTATAGTATTTTTGCCCTGGTGGATTTCGCTCTCATTTAATAAAAGTCTGGAATCTTGGGTTACTTATTGGTGGAATACTAGGCAATCTGAAATTTTTTTGAATGATATTCAAGAAAAAAATATTCTAGAAAAATTCATAGAATTGGAGGAAATCCTTCTTTTGGAGGAAATGATCAAGGAATACTCGGAGACACATCTACAAAACCTTCGTATAGGAATCCACAAAGAAACGCTCCAATTAATCAAGATACACAATGAGGATCATATCCATACGATTTTGCACTTCTTGACAAATATAATCTGTTTCGTTATTCTAAGTGGTTATTCAATTTTGGGTA